CTCCCTTTCCAAAAAAGATCAATACACCGAAAACTACACTTAGATTTATTGGATTTGTTGCTAAAATATCGGTATTAAATCCGAAACTCCCGGCGGATGGCCAGTGACCCAAGTAAACGAAAGAATCGGTTAAAGTTTTCATAAAATCTCCTCTTCTAGCTAAACTACAAAAAAAAGAACTCTGTCCTTTTTTTTTATTCTTTTTATTTTCAATAAAAAGAAATTTGAATTTAATAATTTAATTTACCTATTTGGATATTTGTAAACAGAATCAAAAACCTATTCAATTTGCAAATGTATTTTCCAAAATTTTTAATTTTCAAAAATTTTCAATAATAATAATGAGACTTATTAGAATTAAGCTAGAATTTGAGACCAAGTTTTATGTCAAGTTCAAAAAACCTAAACCTCCTTTTTTCGCAACACTCCTTAAAAAAAAAGTTTCTATTAAACTAAAAGAATAAGGGGAAGGAAGAAAGCGAATCGATGTGCTAATTCCCCATCCTCAAATTAGTCCTTCCCAAGGATTGTTGTCTCAATGAATAATTGTAGGAGTTAAATCTTGATAGAATTAAAAAAACTACGAAAAAAATCCAGAATTTTGTGATTTCTGGGATTAAACAAAAGGATTCGCAAATAAAAGCGCTAATGCTACAACCAGGCCATAAATTGTTAAAGCTTCCATAAAAGCCAAACTAAGCAATAAAGTACCTCGTATTTTTCCTTCTGCCTCAGGTTGTCTCGCGATACCTTCGACAGCTTGACCCGCAGCTGTACCTTGACCAACTCCAGGTCCAATAGAAGCAAGCCCAACAGCCAACCCAGCAGCAATAACCGAAGCAGCAGAAACCAGTGGATTCATGATAAGTTCCTCACACCAAAATAAAGAAATAGTTAATGATACAATCATCCAATGACTTAGGACGTAATTCTAATTAAGTAATCGCTAAGATTCATCCAGCCCAAATAACCAAAAACTTGAATTGAAATAATATAATAATAAAATTATTGAATCATCAGAATTACTTTGATAGTAGTTCCTATCCACGGGATTTTTTAAAATCCATAATATATATATACGACTTTTTTATGCCATTTATTTTTTGTGAACCATTCTTTGAATTCTTCGTTCTTTTTTTTTATCATTTTTTTCAGCCAATTCACAGATAAAAAGGAAGAACTTCTAATCGAATCCCTATGTAAATAGAAATTCACAAAAGTAGTAGAGCAGATTCAGATTATATAGATCTTTAACTCATATATACCTAGGCAATATCAAATATCACATATACAAGTGTTTCTTACATAACGTAAACCAACTATTCTATAATTAATTGGGCTAACCTATAAAATAATATTTGAAAAAAAAATTGTTAATGATGACCTTCCATAGATTCACCTATATAAGCCGCAGCTAAAGTGGCAAAAATGAGAGCTTGAATCCCGCTTGTAAATAATCCAAGGAACATGACAGGTATAGGAACCACTAAAGGTACTAAAGAAACAAGAACAACAACGACTAATTCATCGGCTAATATATTTCCGAAAAGTCGAAAACTAAGTGATAGGGGTTTTGTAAAATCTTCTAAGATGTTAATGGGTAAAAGAATTGGAGTTGGTTGAATGTATTTACTGAAATACCCTAATCCTTTTTTGCTAAGCCCCGCATAAAAATAGGCTACTGATGTGAGTAAAGCTAAAGCAACCGTCGTATTTATATCATTCGTTGGTGCTGCTAACTCCCCTTGAGGTAACTGGATAATTTTCCACGGTAAAAGGGCTCCTGACCAGTTAGAAACAAAAATAAATAAAAACAGGGTTCCAATAAAGGGAACCCATGGACCATATTCTTCTCCAATCTGGGTTTTACTCACGTCTCGAATGAATTCAAGGACAAATTCAAAGAAATTTTGGCCGTCAGTTGGAATGGTTTGTGGATTGCGAATCGCTAGAACTGAGGAACCTAATAAGATAGCAATTACAACCCAAGAAGTAATAAGGACTTGGGCGTGGACCTGGAAACCCCCTATTTGCCAATAGAAATGTTGGCCTACTTCTACACCAGATATCTCATATAACCCTTCTTTTATTAGTGTGTTGATGGAACATGATAAAACATTCATATTGCCCTCTGACAGAAATAAGAACTTTAAATTATTTTGATTCAAGACCCCCCCTTTTTTTTACTTATTTGCTTTAATTTTATATTTTAGTTTTGGATACCAACTAAACTAATCACACAATATCCCCAGTTTTTTCTCTCTTTTTCTTTTGTACAATTCAGGAGTAGTAACCGATTTTTTAAATCGAAATACAGGGAGCCCCTCCCTCAAAAAAAATTGATTTATTTATCTTATTATTAATCAAGAATTTTGTATATAGCTAGAACGACCCTCACAAATTGCGAATACTAATTTGTTAAGAATGAATCGAATTGAAGCTATAGCGTCATCATTTGCTGGAATAGAAATATCCGCAAGATCTGGATTACAATTTGTAT